AGGTGAATCCATGGAGGGTCATCATTGAAATAGTCTTTTTTTCGCTTAGCGCAAAGCAATGTATGCACGGCTCAAGATAATTTACTTAAGGAATAAAAATATACAAGACTCTATATACGATAGAAAGCAATAGGAACACAAAATTCAAAAATTACGATATTAGAGAGTTGTAAAAAAAAAAAGGAAAGAGATCTAAAAAATCTTTTTCCTAAAATTCTCTTTTCGTCCACTTAATATCCTACCCTTCCTCGACGAATATTCACTTTCTATTCTATTAGTCAGCCAATATTCTTATTCAAATCATAATTGGAATAAGATATATTTTACGACGTGTGATTAAATAAAAAACAGGAGGGGGGGTTCTACTTTACAGTTGATTTTATTCAACAATTGACCAAAAGAAAATATTTATAAATAATAAATTGCATGAATTTAGATCAATCAAATTTCAAATAATACTATTTCTATGCAATAATTCACACTAATCAATTGAATTTGCCCATTTAGGTTGTATTCCTCGATAAACAAAACGGAAGGGAGAAAAGAATTTACAAAAAACGGGATTCCTCAAAAAGTGGATTGATTGTCGAATCGGATTGAATCTAATGGTTTACGTTATGTAAGAAAGACATGTATATGTGATATTAGATATTGACTCGTTATATATATGAACTAAAGATATATTTCATTTGCTCCACTACTGTGTGTGGGTTCCGATAGAAGTCCTTTCATATCGTTGTGGCTGTGAATTGGCTGAAAAAAGAGATGAAATCAAGAAAAGATGGAAGGATTGAAATAACAGTCCGAAATCACGAAATAAAGTTCTACAGATTCACAAAAACTTTGTGGATGGAAATAGAAACAAAAAAAAGAGATATCGAAATAGTTCTGATGATTCAATAATATTCTTACTTAAATTCGAAGTTCTTAGTTATTTCCACTGGATGAATCCTATCGATGGAATAATGAAGTCCTGCCTAATTCATTGGTTGATTGTATCATTAACCATTTCTTTTTGTTGGTATGAGGAATTTATCATGAATCCACTGATTTCTGCCGCTTCCGTTATTGCTGCTGGATTGGCTGTAGGGCTTGCTTCTATTGGACCTGGAGTTGGTCAAGGGACTGCTGCGGGTCAAGCCGTCGAGGGTATCGCGAGACAGCCCGAGGCAGAGGGAAAAATACGAGGTACTCTATTGCTTAGTTTAGCTTTTATGGAAGCTTTAACGATTTATGGATTGGTTGTAGCACTAGCACTTTTATTTGCGAATCCTTTTGTTTAATCTTAGAAATAGGAAAAATACATATTTTCCTATTTTATTGCTTTGGACTTATCGTTTGCTTTTTCAAATTAGATCACGACTTCACTCCTATAATTCCTTATTCGTTGAGAAAATAACCTACGGGGAAGGGCTGATTCGCGGATGAGGAATTAGTATGCCGACTCGCTTTCATCCTTCCCGTTCGTAGTCCAAGGGAAACTTTATGAGGTGTTGCAACAATGAAGGGGCAATTCATACTTTAAATCGAAGATTTTTTGACTCGATTAAAAAAAAAAGAATAAATCAAAAAGAGGGGCAAAGTGATAGAAAAAGAACTCTCGTCGATTTTTGAGTCTATCTAGAAGAGGAGATTATATGAAAAATGTAACCGATTCTTTCGTTTCTTTGGGCCACTGGCCATCTGCCGGGAGTTTCGGATTTAATACCGATATTTTAGCAACAAATCCAATAAATCTAAGTGTAGTCATTGGTATATTGATCTTTTTTGGAAAGGGAGTGTGTGTGAGTTGTTTATTTCAAGAATAGGCTGGATCCAATCAGCTGTACCCCCTTCTGTTATAACTAGGAAGGAGGGGTGCATGATCTCGCGAATTACTTCTTAAGAAATTAGATGTAAGAACCGCAGCATTTCGTGATTAATTGGCAAATCCACTTTGATTCTCTAGCAACCAATAATGGGGGGCTGTTAAGATGGTTAAATCAAATCGTTTGAAGTCTAGTCTAGACGCAGCATGGTACTCTTTCTACCGCTATGTTAATATAGAGGTGGTTTTCATTTAAAATGGATATTTTATCGATATAGAACACTCATCTCGATAAAAAAAATGGAACCGCTCGGGTATTTTCCCCTTATTATCCAATGCTGAATGGACGACCTATGCCTTATGTATAATTTGTATAATTTTTGGATTTGAACTGAAGAAAAAAAGAAACAACTTTGCTGACAATTACATATTTTTGATTTTGTCAGAAGAGTCCTCTAAGTATTTTAGTTTTGCATTAGATTCGTTTTTTTTTCATTTTTTTTTACTATGAAGAGGACAGGCTCATTACATTCATAAAAAAGCTATGAGAATTTACCCTAAGTAATTGAGCGTGAGAGCCAAATGAATCGAAAGATTCATGTTTGGTTCGGGAAGGGATTATGGAAGTTTTAAAATGAACGGAAAGATAATCTACTTTCATTAAGTGATTTATTAGATAATCGAAAACAGAGG